AAGAAAAATGCGGGAGAGAGAAAAAAGATGCAGGGTCCTTTGTCTGCTTGGCTAGTCAAACGTAGGCTAGTTCATAGATCGTTGGGTTTCGATTATCAAGGAATAGAGACTTTACAAATAAAGTCCGAGGATTGGCATTCCGTTGCTGTCATTTTATATGTATATGGTTACAACTATCTACGTTCCCAATGTGCTTATGATGTAGCACCAGGCGGACTCTTGGCTAGTGTATACCATTTTACGAGAATTGAATATGGTGTAGATCAACCGGAAGAGGTATGCATAAAAGTATTTCTTCCAAGGAGTAATCCTAGAATTCCGTCGATTTTCTGGGTTTGGAAAAGTGCAGATTTTCAAGAAAGGGAATCTTATGATATGTTGGGAATCTCTTATGATAATCATCCGCGACTGAAACGTATTTTAATGCCTGAAAGTTGGATAGGATGGCCCTTACGTAAGGATTATATTGCTCCCAATTTTTATGAAATACAAGATGCTCATTGAATGAAATGAGAAGAAAGAAATCGTCATTTCTAGAACTCCGGATATTCCAGGAATATTTATATGCTCTCTTTGAGATCAAACAGAATAATTGAGGTCTCAGGCGTATTCTGGATAGGCTAAAAAAAAAAAAAAGAAAAGACAAATAGGAATTCATTGAGATTCTCAAATTTGGAAGAGACTTGTTTCGGATGAGTCAAAGCAATGGGATGAACTGAAAGAGTGTTCTGCACCAGGAACTTTCACTTTATACTGGGCGCAGTGCTTAAAAAAAAAATCTAGAAGGTTATGTATGCGGGGGGCCGCAGAAAGAAACTATCAAAGAAAGAAAGAAAACGCAAACAAAGGAAAAAAGATCGCGATTCTATTTGTACTCTATCCAAGATGGATCTTGCCCCCCCCGCAACGACTCGAGGCTAGACTTTTGGCTGGGTCTTTCGACCAACTAAGAACTAAGTAAGAATTGAACCCTTTCTTTGTATAAAATAGGAACTAGCATTTTTTATTGAGCGAAAGTAAACACAGTATGAACAAATAATAAAAAAAAAAAAAAGAGAGGTCTATTTCTGGACACTTAAAGATATAAGTTCTATATCACATTCTAAACTCTGAATGAATAGATTCTGTATAGAATACACATATTTGACCGCCCCCTATCAATTCATTTAATAGAGTAGAGACCCATACAAATGAATAATGTGCCGAGAACCAGATTTGAACTGGCGACACGAGGATTTTCAGTCCTCTGCTCTACCAGCTGAGCTATCCCGACCATTTCCAATGCATCATCCCATATTTTACTAGATGACTTCAGTTTCTGTCAATTAAAACGACGAAAAATTGATTGAAAGTCTTTTCCTCGCTCCTAATTTCTTAGATCCTTAAAAAGAAAAAAAAAAGGAGGACTTTTTAAGTGTCAGCGCGCGCAAGAATATGGATTCTGAATCCTTCAACAAATCAAATGAGGATTCCTGGGATCCCCATTTGTACGTATATAATATATACCACAAGACCTGCGATAAGAGGAAAAAAAGGGCTGATTGGGTACTTTTGGGAAAAGGGCGAGTAAATGAGTAAAGATAACGAATTTGTAAAAGCAGAGGATATAAGGGTTAGGGAGTCAAAGGAGCCTTTTTGGGGGTAGAGGGACTTGAACCCTCACGACTTTTAACGTCGACGGATTTTCCTCTTACTATAACTTTCATTGTTGTCGTTATTGACATGTAGAACGGGACTCTCTCTTTATTCTCGTCCGATTAATCAGTTATTGAAAAGATCTAGAAGACTTTGGAGTGAATGATTTGATCAATGATTATGTCGATTCTATAGAAATCGAAAAAGAATAGAATCAAAAGATGGACTCGGGGCCTCATTAATCATTGGAAATCATTGGAAGTAATATTTCAGTACGTCCAACTCCATTTGTTAGAACAGCTTCCATTGAGTCTCTGCACCTATCCTTAAACAGGATTTGGCTCAGGATTGCCCCTTTTTTATTCCTGGGTTTCTCTGAATTTGAAAGTTATCACTTAGTAAGTTTCCATACTAAGGCTCAATCCAATTAAGTCCGTTGCGTCTACCAATTTCGCCATACCCCCCTTCTTTTTGTTTTGAGTTGAGCTTTGTTTTAAGATTTTTTAGATTAGGATCTCATTATCCTTCCCCTTCTCTTTCTTTTATGCTAGAACCATAGAATTAATTAGAATTGGAGAGATACCTCTTCCTATCTCGAATAGATCTTTCATTTTATTTCCTCTTTATTCTCTGTCGGAAACTCCATGGTCGAAAACGATTATATCATTTCTGTACCCACAACTTAATCTAGACGGAGAAATCTATATTCCCCAATATGTAGAGGATTCCCTTCCTCTCCTTTTTTCAATCTCGTTTTGAATACTTGACTGGTCTGTTCTTTTTTTTTTTCGTCTTTAGTTTTCCCTCTATTTCGCATGAAAAAATAGGGATGTCCCATTACATACAGTCTGATTTTTTTCTTATCCTTTCCTTAGAGCAAATGCTAGGCTATATAACATAAAAAAACGCAAATGGGATAAATAAAATGAGAATTTCGTTCTCCATTTCTTATGTAGTTAATCTATTCTAATTAGATTCGAATAGATTAACTACATAAAATGGAGAATATAGAATCTATAGAATATAGTAGAATAGATTCTAGAACTATTTCATATTTAACCATAATCTAGTTGTTAATTGCTATAACTAATCATTACATTCATTTAGAATGAGACTATGTAATGAAATAAATAATGAAAAATAAATTTTGAGTTTTTTCTAATGAAAATGAAGATCTTTTTTATTGATAAAAATAGAATTGAGAAAGAAATAGAATTTTGATACTATTACTATACGGACCCCCCTCTTAATTCTTAGATGAATTGTTATGTTCTGTGCTATAAAAGAAAAGATTTATTTGAAAGTTGGATTCTATATAGATCTCTTTTTTTGATTCGAATTCTGAATCACTAAGATTGAATAGTGAATCTCCAAGATCCCTGCAGTTTACTGACTTCCTACTTCCTATGCATAAAAAATGGATCTTAGTTGAGCCGGCTTAGCTCAGAGGTTCGAGCATCGCACTTGTAATGCGAGGGTCATCGGTTCAATTCCGATAGCCGGCTTTCTTTAGTTCTGTGATTTTTTACATAAAATCTTGGATAATGTTTGAAATCACAGAATAGTGAAAGGGCTTTGTCCCCCCTTGTCCAAGGGCCTACGACCCATTCATTATATCGTAGGAACTTCCAATTATGAATATGAATCAAAATCGAAGGAGTTAGATCCCCGCAAAACAAACCAAAAAGGGCCTTCTTTTTTTTATGTATATAATACAAAGGTCCGAATCCGAATATTGCTAGACTGAATCTCATTAGTCTTTGTAATATAATGAAAGACAATATTTCAACGCTTTCGCTTCGTTTATCATTGAGTTCAGTTTTAATTTAGGTTTCGGAAATCAAAAAGGAGTCTTTATGTCGCGTTACCGAGGACCTCGTGTAAAAAAAATAAAACGTCTGGGGTCTTTACCGGGACTAACTACTAAAAAGCCGCGTATAGTCGTAAGGGATCCTCGAAAGCGCCCCAAGCCCAAGAAAAAATCTCAATATCGTATTCGTTTAGAAGAAAAACAAAAATTGCGTTTTCATTATGGTCTTACAGAACGGCAATTACTGAAATACGTTCGTATCGCCGGAAAAGCCAAGGGGCCGACGGGTCAAGTTTTACTACAATTACTTGAAATGCGTTTGGATAATACCCTTTTCCGATTGGGTATGGCTTCGACTATTCCTCAAGCCCGCCAATTAGTTAATCATAGACATATTTTAGTAAACGGTCGCATAGTCGATATACCAAGTTATCGCTGCAAACCCCGAGATATTATTTCAGGGAGGGAGAAAGAAAAATCAAAAGCTCTGATTCAAAATTATCTTGATTCAACCGCCAAGAGACCAATACCACTACCAAAACATTTACTTCTTTTTCATAGTGATGACCCACGCGACTTATTAAAGGGAAGCGTCAAGAAAATAATAGATAGGAAAGAGGTCGGTTTAAAAAAAATAAAGGAATTGTTGGTCATAGAATATTATTCTCGTCAGATTTAACCCTAACTAAGATAACAACAAGGTTTCGGGCAACCTTATCCACGCAGTAAGGGTATCGGAGGTTTTTCTCTCATTCATGTATCGTGGATCAGTAAGGAAATTTTGATACCCTGTCTGCTCTTTCCAGCATTTTACTAATGCCCCAGAAATCAGGAATAAAGATTTGATATGAAAGAAAGGACGAATTCTTGGAATAATGGACTGGTATCCATTCTTATTTGATTTGATACATTGTATCAATTAACATTACATTGGCGAATTGAGCGAAGGTGCGGAAAGAGAGGGATTCGAACCCTCGGTAAACAAAAGTCTACATAGCAGTTCCAATGCTACGCCTTGAACCACTCGGCCACCTCTCCTACATAACATAATGGGTCCCAAACCAAAAAGAGCGAGTTCTTCAAATTAGATTCTTAGGTGGGTCCGGACAACGAATTCAAATTCTTTCCGAAAGCCTTTCATCAAAGAAAGACCCTTCTTTTGAGCCTGCGAAATGCCGAGATTTTTCTTTTTTGTGAAGGGCTGTTAAAAACAATACAACGATATATCTATTCATCTTTGTTTGCGAAGAGAATGCTCCTACCTTTTTTTTTACTCTTTTTACCGAATTGAATGATTGAATTGGCACGAATCCACTGATTGGTCTATCTTTTTTTAGGCTATGGTTAATGTCTACTTTTAGATCATGATTCTATTTAGATTACGATTCCCGTTCCATAAGAATTAGAAAAGGAAAATTCCCTTCTCGTTTTCGATCTATCCTATCAACAACGCCCCCTTAGCTCATAGCTCTATTCCAATTACAAATGGAAAAAAAAATCCCAGGAATTTCTATATTTTCTTTTCCATTTGATTGTATATCTGCTTATGGACCCA